TCAAGCTTTTTCATAACAATTTTTATTAGAGATGAATTTTGTAACATTTGACTTCGTACCACCGAAAGATTTAGCCGAATACTTAAAAAATAACCCAAAAAGTGAAATGAATGCTGGGATAATTGGTTTATATCGATCGTTCTTGGTTGAGACCAAATATCAAAATGACATTGCCATAAATAGATAAAATAGTATTTCCATTTATTTATCAAAAGAGGCGTATTCTTTGAAACCAGAATTGATTTTCCTTGATATCTAACATAATGGATGAAAGGATCCCTGAAGGATAATAAGGTATATGAAAAATTCTTAACAAATATTTCTGCAAGATGTTCTATTTTTTCATAGAAAAAAACTCGCTCAAAAAAAACGCGAAAATATTTAAATCGTAACTGAGAGGATTTATTACGTAGAAAAAGAAAGATAGATTCGTATTCCCATACATATAAATTATATAGTAGTAAGAAAAATCTTGGATTACTTTTAAAAAAAAAAGTAGAAATCGATTTTTTTGGAGTAAAAAAACTGTTCCCGTCACAATAGTAATAAAAAAACAACCTTAATAAGTGAAAGAAAAAGACATCTTTTATCCAATATCGAAAGATTTGAACCAAAATTTCCAGATGGATAGGATAGGGTATTCTTATATCTGACTTATGATTGAAATATATAAATTTATCTTCGAAAAAGGGAAAAATGGAATGAATTGATCCCAAATTATTATAAGATTTTACGATTTCTAACTCTTTTAAGGAAGATATATATAATTGTAGAGAAAATAGAATCTCTAGAACGACAACAAAACCTTCGAATATTATTTGAGAATAATAATTATTGTTATAACCCAAAAAAGGATTTTTGTTAGAATCATTAACAATAATGATCAAATGAGTCTGTTGATACATTCGAGTAATTAAGCGTTTTACAATTAGTAAACTAAATTTATTGTTATAACCTACATTTTCCACAAAAATGGATCCACGACTATAAGCGAGTCCATAAATATACTCCCGAAAAAAAAGCGGGTATAGGATGTCCCGGTGACGAGATCTATGGAGTTCTAAAAATACACGATATTCCTCCATTTTAAAAAATCCTATTTAGTCAAATAAAGAATCAGAGATTCATTGGATTATCAAATGATACATAGTGCGATATGGTCAAAACAGGGAATTCTATATATATAAATTTGAATAAATAAAAAACGAATTATATATATTGTATATAGATACCTATAAAACAAGCAAAACCTATCAACGGACTCGCTCTAATCGCTTTTTCCACCTAATTTTTGTTCTAGGATAACAAGCTAGTTAGGAATCCTTTATTTTTTTCAACCCAATCACTCTTTTGATTTTGGAAAAAAAAATCTTTATCAATATACTCTTTCTTTTACACATACACATTTCTCGCTATTCCCAAATTTAATGGAAAATAGCTTTATAGTTAGGACTCATAATAAAAATAAATAATCCATTCATAGGAAAAGCTTTTCCCACATAAAGCACTAACCTCTTTTTAACGTATAATTAGATGGGGTAATCATTCAAATACAAAATAAATGAAAGCTCGTTACTTTTTGTTTCCCTATAATTAGAGCCGCCAAGCTCTATCCCTTTATAAATTAAACCCAACTTAATTTTTTTGTTCCGAGCCAAGAATTCAAACAAAAATTTGGAACGGATACATATAAGAGTGAAATACTTTTCGAATTCGTGATTGATTGATACGACATGCTACTTTTTCCATTCATTCCCTTCTGGATCAGTCGTGGTTTTACAAACTCTACCGATGGTATGGACGAACCAATTGCTTCATAGAAATGTGTAAAAAATAGAGTCGCTCTTAAAAGCCGAGTACTCTACCATTGAGTTAGCAACCCCAAATACTATTTATTAAATTTATAAATAGGATAGGTGTGTATATCCAATCGCAATAAAAACAACACAAATAAAAGATTGAATTGTCTAAAAAAATATTCGACATTCAAAAATGGAAAAAACTCAAAATATCGAAGGTGGATAGATTCTCAACATAAAAATGAACAGATAAAACAAAAAATTTTCTCACAAAAAATAAAAAATGATAGACCACCCCTTGATATCCACTATCTACTATGTTATCCATTATACATTATTCTATATTAATTTTTTTATTTTTATTAATATATATGTATTATTTCATTTTTTATTTACCTCTCAATTCAAATTCAATTAATTACCTTTCAATCAAAATCAAATAAATAAGGGATTCCTTGTTTTGTATCGCAGAAAATCCACCATTTGATAAATTAAATGGAGCCTATATTAACATAAGTAAATGGATCCATTTATTCACGATCGGATTATATTTATTTGATACACTATTGTCAATATTAGTATTGACAAAAAAGAATAAATTGAGAAAACAAATAAAATGGAACAACCGCCCTATTTATGTTATGTGAAAAAACATCGAAAAACTAAATAGCCGTTTTCCCTTATAAATTGTAATAACTTTT